ATAGTAGTAGAAAGAATACCATGCTATGTTTGGACTTCAAAGGTTTCACTTTAACCATATAATTAGTCCCGCATTATTGGTTGATTGAGAATCAAAGCGGATTTACCAATGAATTACGAAATGCTACGTTTCTTAAATATTTAAAATATCATTTTTTATGAATTGATAAAATTCAATCAATTTCAAAATTCATAAGTAATTCGCGAGATCATGCATCTTTTACTTTAATTTTCTTTTTTACTAGTTAAAATGAAAATAATGAAAAAAAAAGTGCAGCTGGACCGGTCCAGCCTATTCTTGAAATAAACAACTCGCACACACTCCCTTTCCAAAAAAGATCAATACACCAAATACTACACTTAGATTTATTGGATTTGTTGCTAAAATATCGGTATTAAACCCGAAACTCCCGGCCAGCGGCCATTGGCCCAAGGAAAGGAAAGAATCGGTTAGATTTTTCATACAATCCCCTTTCTTTTACATATAGATAAAAAAACAAGAATAGAGTTTCTTTTTTGTATCACTTCCCTTATATATACTTCTATATATTCTTATATTCGATTTATATGAATTTCTTATATCTAGAGAATTGATTTCGAAATGGATTTTTTCAAAAAAAATTCCTAATCCTAATGAAAATAATAAATACTTATTAAAATTTTAGAATTAGCTATCAAATTTCAAGTTTCGTATCAATTTCGGAATATTTCGTTTGTTGGAAGACTCCTTAAGTTTCAATTTCTAAGAACGGGAAGGAAGAAAGCGGATCGGTATGCTAATTACTCATCCTTAAATCTTTCCTTCCCGGGCAGGGATTAGTGTCCCCCATTGTAAATTGTAGGAGTGAATTATTGATATAATTCAAAAAAGCAAGGAGCAAGTAGAAGTCCTGACTAAAATAAATTCAGACAAAAAAAAAGAAGTCAAAATTTTCTATATCTATATATTTGTGATTGTTTAAGTGTTTAAGACAAGATTAAACAAAAGGATTCGCAAATAACAGCGCTAAAGCGACAACCAATCCATAAATTGTTAATGCTTCCATAAAAGCCAGACTAAGCAATAAAGTACCTCGTATTTTTCCCTCCGCCTCGGGCTGTCTTGCGATCCCCTCTACAGCTTGGCCCGCAGCAGTCCCTTGGCCAACCCCAGGTCCAATAGAAGCAAGTCCGACAGCTAACCCAGCAGCAATAACAGAAGCGGCAGAAATCAGTGGATTCATGATAAGTTAAATTCCTCACAAACAAAAATGGTTAATGATACAATCATTCAATGAATTATAGATGAATTATTCCATCACACAGTTTCATCCAAACAGAGTAACTAAAAACTCCAAATTGAAGTAATAGAATAATATTATTGAATCATCAGAACCGATTCTCTATCGCTTTTTGAAGTTGGATTCTTAGGAATCCAAAACCAAAGACGTCTATTGGAATCCCTATTGAAATTCAAATTCATAGTATTAGGGTATTAGATATTTTTTAGGTCATATATAACTATTCAATATCTAATATCCCATATACATGTGTTTCTTCCAGAATGTAAACCAACTTATTTTGATCTTGGATCCATTAGAATTCTTTGTGAACGGGAAAAACTCCCTAGCTGAATTCGATAATAGTTGGATTCTAGGCATTCAAGATATACAATTTTGAACTGGCTAATTTCTTTTTTTGAATCGCGGTTTTTAATTCTTCTCTTTCTTTATGATTATTCCGCATGGATCAAATTTACATAGAAAAATAAAAAAATTGGAATCATTTCATAGCAATTTTCATTAGCATTTTATTCGATTTTCTTTTCTTTCTTAATTTTTTATTCTTCTTGTTTATTAAATTGTTTTTTATTCAATATTTTATATTTCTTTAGAAATATTTATAAATAAACTAAAATATCATTTATTAAAATATTCTTATATTCATATTCTTTTATTTTATAGAAAATAAAATAATACATCCAAACAGGACATTCATTTTAGGAAACCGATCTTTTCGATCTCTTTCGTTTTTTTTTAGAATCCCCCCTAACTATTTTGAGTGGAATCTTTTTTCCTATTACGGTATATTATAACTGCCTTATTAGTTATCCCTTATTAGTTATCTATTTTGATGTTCTCCAAGTAGATTATCTTGAATTCCGCTATTATTTTGGTCTAAATTCAAAAAACAACTATTTGTAAGTGAAGTCAATGATGACCCTCCATGGATTCTCCTATATAAGCGGCGGCTAAAGTTGCAAAAATAAGAGCTTGAATACCACTTGTAAATAATCCAAGGAACATGACAGGTATAGGAACTACTGAAGGTACTAAAGAAACAAGAACAACAACTACTAATTCATCGGCTAAAATATTTCCGAAAAGTCGAAAACTAAGCGATAAGGGTTTTGTAAAATCTTCCAAGATGTTAATGGGTAAAAGGATTGGAGTAGGTTGAATGTATTTACTGAAATAACCTAATCCTTTTTTGTTAAGACCCGCATAGAAATAGGCTACTGAGGTGAGTAAAGCTAAAGCAACAGTAGTATTTATATCATTCGTGGGTGCGGCTAACTCTCCATGGGGTAACTGTATGATTTTCCATGGTAAAAGAGCCCCTGACCAATTACAAACAAAAATAAATAGGAACATAGTTCCTATAAAAGGAACCCATGGACCATATTCTTCTCCAATCTGGGTTTGGCTCACGTCTCGAATGAATTCAAGGACATATTCGAAGAAATTCTGCCCGTCATTCGGAATGGTTTGTGGATTCCGAACAGCTATACTGGCTGAAACTAATAAGATAGCAATTACAACCCAAGAAGTAATAAGTACTTGGCCATGGACTTGAAAACCTCCTATTTGCCAATAGAAATGTTGGCCTACTTCTACACCCGATATTTCGTATAACACTTTTAGTGTGTTGGTGGAACATGATAGAACATTCATATTACCCTCTGACAGAAATTGAAATTCCAGGAAATTATTTTAATTCAACCATCTCTTTTGCGACTTGCTTATTTGAATTTTTTGATACGAACTAATAATATAATATCCCCACTCATTTTTATCTCATTTAGATAATCTAATCAAATTCGAGAATAGTAAACGATTCCATAAATTTCAGGAGTTCAAAAAAAAATTTCTATCTTATTATTAATTACGTATTTCGTATATAGTTCGAACGACCCTCACAAATTGCGAATACTAATTTGTTAAGAATTAATCGGATTGAAGCTATAGCGTCATCATTTGCTGGAATTGAAATATCTGCAAGATCGGGATCACAATTTGTATCGATTAAGCAAATTGTTGGAATTCCCAAAGTGATACATTCTCGAAGAGCTGTATATTCTTCTTGCTGATCAACGATAATTATAATATCGGGTAACCCCGTCATATATTTCATCCCGCCCAGATATGTTTGCAAGTGGGATAATTGTCTCTTGAACAGAGCTGCGTCTCTTTTTTTTGGAAGACAGTAGAATTTCCCCGTCTTTTGTTCGATTCTCAAGTCCCTGAACTTATGAAGTCTAGTTTCTGTAGTGGACCAATTGGTTAACATGCCACCGAGCCATTTTTTATTAACATAATGACACCGAGCCCTTATTGCAGCCCGCACTACTGAATTGGCTGCTTTAGTTTTTGTACCAACAATTAAAAACTCTTTTCCCTTACTTGCTGCATCAAAAACTAAATCACAAGCTTCTGATAAAAAACGAGCCGTTTTAGTAAGATTTGTGATATGAATACCTTTACGCTTGGTAGAAATATAAGGCGACATCCTCGGATTCCATTTTCTAGTCCCATGACCAAAATGAACTCCTGCTTCCATCATCTCTTCCAAATTTATGTTCCAATATCTTCTTGTCATTTCTTCCCACACTTCCTCTTTCTTTTTTGTTTAAAAAAAAAGTGACGAGGTTGTCTTGAACTAACCAATTGTTCCGACGGAACCTTTTCTTCTACCGTGGATTGGACGTATCGATGTCAATACACAATCCAAAACGCTAACCGCTATTCATTATTATCTGAATTTCCATTACCCCCTCAAGACCATATAGAAAGAGTTTTTCAAATGGAAATTGAATTCCAAAACAAAAGAAAGTAAGTATGACTACACTTTTTTTAGGAATCATTAAATGATATATGATCTAAATGATTCCTCAAGTGTATCATGGAAATTCTTTTGAACGGCACGAATCAAATAAGCCTGCGTGGTGGAACAAAATATCTCGTATTTCCCCCTCGAAAAAACTCTTCTTTTGACTTTTCAAAGGAATGCTCTTATTCTTATGTTGCCGCAGTAATCTTTTAAATCCGGTCCCAACGGGGATCATCCCACCTATAACAACATTCTCTTTTAGACCTTTCAACCAATCGATACGACCACGAAGAGCTGCTTTGGCTAAAACTCGAGCAGTTTCTTGAAAACTCGCTTCCGATATGAAACTTTGAGTATTCAAAGATGCTCTTGTTATTCCCAATAGGATAGCGCGGTAACAGATCGATTCTTCTAAAGCGCGCCCTGTTCGTTCCGCTCGCAACAATCCAATTAGTTCTCCAGGTAAAAAAACATTAGACATTCCATCCTCGGAAACCAACACTTTTGATGTTATTTGGCGTACAATAATCTCTATGTGCCTATTATGAATTTGCACCCCTTGGGATCGATAAACCTTTTGTATCTTAGTAACCAACGATATACGACTTTGCACTATAGTCAGCTCAGTCCCAATCAAGAATCCCCAAGGAATTCCAAGAATTTTTGTTATATGCTCGTTCCAACCCTCAATTCTTTTTTCTAGGTTCATTGATATTGAATCAATTGAACGCACTTCTAAGACCTGTTCCACTTTTGGAAGACCTTGCGTTATATCACCGGATCTCGATTTTTCATATATAAATGTAACTAATGTATCTCCTTCGTAAAAGATTTCTCCATAATGTCCATGAACGGTTGCTCCCGGAGTGGCCAAATAAGGTTTAGCCAATCTTATTACTACAGAGTCAACTTGAACAAGCAAAACTTGACCCGATTTTAAGGGGGGTCCTTTTTTGGCTCTATATCCATTTTGACAAATAAACTGACCGAGACTAATTATTGTGGGTCTTTCTTCCCAATAATTAGGACAATAACTTTGATGGAGAAAATACCAATTCAAATTGAATAAATTGAAAACAATTTTACTGTACGGATCACGATTTGAAATTATCCCATTTTCATCCATTAAATAATATTTAAGCACTTGAAAAGTCCGTTTTAAATTTTCAAGTTGAAGATATTTAGTTATCAAGATCGGATTATGAGTTAGTAAATAATAAAAGGAATCAAAATTCAAAAAATTAAGGACCGTTCCTAACGGTCCGACCGAATTCCTAATTTTAATTATAGAATCTGTTGAAATGAATTCTTTTTTCACATTGGGATATTTTATATCGTTGAATAGGTCCATTCGGAAACAATTAGATGGTGATAAAATTATCAAGGAAGGATATTCCTTATTGTTATTTAACAATGTGCGAATAGTTCCGTGATTTTGGTGGTTAAGTGATTGTTTCGTTTTTCTCTTTTTATAAATGGAATAAAAAGGATTGATGTTGGTCTGATCTGATACATTATCGGAAATGAATCCTGAACCTGAGAGATCATTCCTTTTTCTGCGATACGAAATAGCGGATTTTACTAAGTCGATTCTTAGGAAAGCTCGAACCAAACCATTTGTACTTACTTCAATAAAAGAAGTACAGACCTCCTCGATAGAAGAACTTTTTATGTCTTGGTTCCAATTCAAAATTAAACAAGTCCGAATTAATTGAATACTTGTATCAGAAATTCCTTGAATGGGTTTGGCATTTCCATAAACAATATAATTGACAACTCTAAGTTGCATATTATCCCTTTCTTGTAAAAAATCCGGAGGGAAGAGTGTTGGTAAATTTAGACCATCTGATATCTCATATGTCACTACAGGGCGAACTAAAACAAAATACTTTTTCTTAGTAGATGTGATCCGTTGGACATAGATCCAATTTTTCCATTTTTTAGAGTCCTTAAAATCGATGTTTACTTTTCCTGGAGGTATCAAGATCCCACTGTGTCGGGATATCTTATCAGTCTCCCCAGGAAAATGAATATCTCCTGAAAAGATTTTCAGTTCAATTATCTTTTTTTTTCTCTCCATTCGGACTAATCCGTCCGCGTAGCTTCTTGTATTTATATTGAAAGCAATTCGTGTATCGATTCCAATGAGACTATTATTTCGTATCATTATCAAAGAAGATTCAGGTAAAATATGCACTTCTTCGGGAATGAAAAAAAATAGATCTAGTTTCATTTGGTATTTTGACTTCAATTCTTTTATTGGTCGAGACTCAATAAAATCCTCTTTTTTAACGATTGAATGCACGCCCAGAGTCCCATATTTAGTAATTCCCGAACTCTTTCTTCTGTATCGGGGATCATCGAAATAAGCAAAAATACTATTATTTCTACGGAAAATACCATTTATTGGTAGTTCAATCGCGATACCTGAATGAGGCATTAACTCTTTCTTTCGTTCTTGAATCGATTGGATTGGAACGAGAAATCTATTTCCGCGCCTTTTTCCCAATAAATGAGAATTCCCGTGTAAAATCGCCGGGTATATGAGATTCCAATGGACGGGTTCTGAATAATTAGGAATCTTGTCTTCTTTTTTTTTACCAGAAAAATAGGAACGAAGTAATTTGTATCTTAGTGGATCATTATTCACCGAGAGAGTCGAAATTGACTCTCGGTCTACAGAAAGGGAAAAAATATTCATTTGATCTTGATCCTTATGCGGTGAAAAGGGGACTGCACTGGATCTCCACGAACCTCCTGATAATATCCATAAATGACTTGTTTTTGGTAAAAGATGAACATTACTATATGTAAATGTAGATGCGTGGTACACATCATTACTCCAGTGCATTTCTCCCTCTGAGTCAGAATAAATATGTTTTCGAACTCTCTCTTTCAAATTCAAAGTGTCTGGGACCTCGCGAATCTCAGCAATTACTTGTTCTGCTTCGACATATTGATTATTTTGAACCAAAAGAAAACTTTTAGGTGGAATAGTTACATTATGTAGAATATCCTCACTCTCAATAGTGACATATAAGGCTATAGAACATAGAAAAGCAGGATGCCCGTGACGCGTACGCGTGGGATGAACGAAATCTTCATTAAATTGGATTTTTCCATTCGACGGGGCTCGTACATGTTCTGCCGTACCGCCCGTGAAGACTCCTCCAGTATGAAAAGTTCTTAATGTTAGTTGAGTCCCCGGTTCTCCAATGGATTGACCCGCAATAATACCTACAGCTTCTCCCAACTCGACCAGGTCGCCATGAGTGGGACTCCTACCATAACATAATCGACAGATCCAAGATGTACTCCTACAAGTAAAAGGGGTTCGAATAAATATTATTTGTGTTTGAAAGGTTATGAATCGATTGACAAGCCCAAATCCAATATCTTGATTTCGGGTGGCGATGCACCGTGAGCCCATATATATATCCTCTGCTAATACACGACCAACTAATGTTTGAATAAAAATTCTTTCGGACTCGGGCATCATCCCATTTCGAGGACTTACGGCAACCCCTCGGGCGGTTCCACAATCTGCTCGACGTACAACAATGTGTTGAACTACTTCAACAAGTCGGCGCGTAAGATATCCCGCATCCGAGGTTCGTACAGCAGTATCCACAACCCCTTTTCGGGCTCCGTAGCAAGAAATGATATATTCTGTTAAAGACAGCCCTTCGCGTAAATTACTTTGAATAGGTAAATCAATCATTTGTCCTTGAGGATCCGACATTAATCCCCTCATACCTACTAATTGGTGCACTTGAGATGCATTTCCTCTAGCGCCCGAAAAAGACATTATATGGACTGGATTAAGTGAATCTGTCATCCTAAAATTAGGATTCATTTCTTGTCGCAAATATTCACTTGTAGCATACCACACCTCAATAGATTGGCGTAATTTTTCTACTGCGTGCACATTCCCATAATGATGGTGTTGTTCTAAAATTAAACTATGTTCTTCAGCATCTTGTACTAACCATCCCTTAGAAGGGATCGTTAAAAGATCATCAATCCCTAATGAAATGGATGTAGCAGTGGCTTGCTGGAAACCCAGAGTTTTGACTTGATCCAGAATGTGTGATGTATATGCCATTCCGAAGTGATCTATTAATTTGCTAATAAGTTTTTTAATGACAGTTCCGTCTATTATTTTATTGTGAAAGACTAGATTGACTCGTTCTGCCATAAGTCCCTCCATATTCTGCTGATTGGGATTCGACAATGAGTTTGAGTCAATGATTTGAAAACTTCCCTTTCTCGATATTAATCCGGATGGAAATTCAGAGGAAGTAGAGTCCTAGTAGCAACAGAGAGATCAAAATTCACGCCAGTGTCACAAAATCACTTAATTGAGATGCCATATGATTAGTGCCCATACGAGCAAGCTCGACAAAACCCTTGTAGAGCTTCTTCGATTTCTCGAAAAAGAGAAATATGACCAATAGTTGTTCGAATATATATACAAAGAATTTCTTTTTTTACACTTCTTACTAAGAAAGAGTGTTCATAAATCTCCTGACAAGTACCCCCAGATTCATAGTGAATCTCGATGGGACCTTCTCTTGAAGCAATAATGCGTTGATCGATTCGCCAGCGGAGCCAAAAAGGACTATCTAAATTGAGTCTTTTCTGGCGATAAGCTCCAATTGCATCATAGGAATTACAAAAAAAAGGTTCTTTTTGTTTCTTAGACTGATGATTATTATCATTAATTCTTTCATTTTGATACTTTCTTCGATTCCATGGATTATACCTATTTCTACAAATACCTCGGCGATTCCCAATGGTTAATACATATAGACCAATAAGCATATCTTGGGTTGGTACGGAAATAGGATCCCCAATAGCTGGAGACAAGAGATTCATATGCGAAAACATAAGTAAATGGGCCTCCGCTTGAGCCTCCAAAGATAAGGGTACATGAACAGCCATTTGATCCCCATCAAAGTCTGCATTGAATCCCTTACGAACTAATGGATGTAAACAAACAGCACGTCCTTCGACTAAAATGGGTTGAAATGCCTGTATGCCTAATCTATGCAAAGTGGGCGCTCTATTCAGCAATACGGGGTGCCCCTGCATAACTTCCTGCAATATTTCCCATACAATTGTATCTTTTTCCCGAATTTGACTCTTAGCAACTCCTATGTTCGAAGCAAGATGTTGTCTAATTAGTCCCCGAATTACAAATGTCTGGAAAAGCTCGATTGCTATTTCCCGAGGCAATCCACATCGATGGAGTGGAAGTGAGGGTCCTACAACAATGACAGAACGACCCGAATAATCAACCCGTTTGCCAAGCATAGTCTCACGAAATCTTCCCTCTTTTCCTTCAATTACATCAGAGAACGACTTGTAAATCTTATTATGACCATCCCTGATTGGCTGTCCGCGAATTCCATTATCAAGAAGCGTATCTACGGCTTCTTGTACCAATTTCTCTTGACACATTACTAATTCCCCCGGTGTAGATCTATTTGTTGTTAATAGATCGGTAAGCGTATTGTTTCGATAGATGACTCTTCTATAGAGTTCATTAATATCCGAGCTCATTAGCTTACCCCCATCTATCTGAATGATGGGTCGTAATTCAGGAGGAAGAACTGGTAGTAAACATAAAACCATCCATTCGGGTTCGATATTTGTTCGAATAAAGTGTTTAGCTAATTCTATGCGTCTAACCAAAAAATCCCTTCTTCTTCCAATTTTGCGATCTTCCCATTCATTACCCGTGGTTCTTTCTTCGCCTAATTCCTTCCATTCGACTAATGAATAATCTAGAATACTTCGCAAATCTATATCGGCTAATTGTTCTCGTATCGCACCTGCTCCAGTACAAATTTCTCGATTTCGAAATATATCGAAGCCTTGAGTAGTAAAAAAAACCGGGATGCTGTATT